GTTGTTTTCAAAACTTTCTAAATAAAAAAAAAAAAGCAATAGCAGTCAAGAAAGTCCACGGAAAAAAGAATATGTATTTTTATCTTTCTCTTTTTTAAAAATTAAACAAAGGGATTCGCAAATAAAAGCGCTAATGCGACAACCAGCCCATAAATAGTTAAAGCTTCCATAAAAGCCAGACTAAGTAATAAAGTACCCCTTATTTTGTCCTCTGCTTCCGGTTGTCGCGCAATCCCTTCTACAGCTTGCCCTGCAGCTGTGCCTTGACCAACTCCAGGTCCAATGGAAGCAAGTCCGACGGCCAACCCAGCAGCGATAACAGAAGCAGCAGAAATTAGCGGATTCATGATAAGTTTCTCCTATTCCAAATTAAATAAAGAAAAGAAAGAGTTAATAATATAATCAACCAAGAAATTATGACTTTCTTATTTCATTCTTCATATTTCTCTTTATCTAGTCGAAGTGTAATTGAAATTTCAAACTGAAATAATAATATTTATTTAACTATCCAAATAACTTCGAGATTTCTTTTTTCTTTTGTACCCTTTTAATTTTTTGTGAATACATACAATTTATGTTCTTATCTTAAATTTTCGAACCTTTCTTTGAATTCTTCGTTCTTTATTTCATTTTTTTAGTCATTCCATATTCATTTCCCAATTACATGAAACGGAAGGGTTTTTTTTTTGAATCCTCATCTAAATTTAGAGTAATAGCAGGATCAATATATATAGTCATTCATATATAAATAACTAGTGAAGATCTAATATGACATATACATGTATTTCTTCCATACCGTAAACCAATTAGTTGTGTCTTATATTCAATCGGATTCGAGAATTCTTCTTTGAAACCTGCAAAAAAATAAAGAGTTGTCCTAGATCGATTATATATACATCTAGTTTTACTCCCCTACCCCTTTATTTATTATAGTACATACATTACACTAAATCGTATAGGTGTATTATTTATTATTTTAAAAAATTTTCAAAAAGTAGATTCTCGTGACCCGCACCTACTGTGTGGAGGGCTAAACTCAAAAAATACTATTTTGATAACTCGTCAATGATGCCCTTCCATGGATTCACCTATATAAGCCGCAGCTAAAGTAGCAAAAATAAGAGCTTGAATACCACTTGTAAATAATCCAAGGAACATAACAGGTATAGGAACTACTAAAGGTACTAATGAAACAAGAACAACAACTACTAATTCATCAGCTAATATATTTCCGAAAAGTCGAAAACTAAGCGATAAGGGTTTTGTGAAATCTTCTAAGATGTTAATCGGTAAAAGGATTGGAGTTGGTTGGATGTATTTACCAAAATAAGCCAATCCTTTTTTTGAAATACCCGCATAGAAATATGCTACTGACGTAAGTAAAGCTAATGCAACAGTAGTATTTATATCATTAGTGGGTGCAGCTAACTCTCCATGAGGTAACTTTATAATTTTCCAAGGTAAAAGAGCCCCTGACCAATTGGAAACAAAAATAAATAGAAACAGAGTTCCAATAAAAGGAACCCACGGACCATACTCTTCTCCAATCTGAGTTTTGCTCACATCTCGAATGAATTCAAGGACATATTCAAAGAAATTCTGACCGGAAGTGGGAATAGTTTGCGGATTTCGAACAACTAGAATGGTTGAAACTAATAAGATAGCAATTACAACCCAAGAGGTAATAAGTACTTGAGCATGCACTTCAAAATCCCCTATTTGCCAATAGAGATGTTGACCTACTTCCACAGCAGATATATCATAGAATCTTTTTAATGTGTTGATGGAACCTAATAGAACATTCATATTGCCCTGCCCTCTAAAATAAAAAAGATAACTTGAAGGGGAATTATTTTGATTCAACCATTTACTTTTTGACTTTCATTTCGTATTTGGAATACCTACTCATCACAGAATATTTCTGTTTGTTCTTTTTGCACAATTTTATAATTGTATAATATAATAACCGATTCCATAAATCTATGAATCCCTCCACCATACCAAGTCTAAAAATTGAATATTAATTAATAAGATAATAATTATTAATCATTTTGTATATAGCTAGAACGACCCTCACAAATTGCAAATACTAATTTGTTAAGAATTAATCGGATTGAAGCTCTAGCATCATCATTAGCTGGAATCGAAATATCTGCGAGATCGGGGTCACAATTTGTATCGATTAAACAAATTGTTGGAATTCCCAAAATGATACATTCTCTAAGAGCCGTCAATTCTTCTTGCTGATCAACGATTATTACAACATCGGGTAACCCCGTCATATATTTTATGCCGCCCAGATATGTTTCCAAATGAGATAATTGTCTCTTCAACTTAGCAGCATCTCTTTTTGGAAGAGAATTGAGTTTACCCGTCTTTTGCTCGATTCTCAAGTCCCTGAACTTACGAAGTCTTGTTTCTGTAGTATACCAATTCGTTAACATACCGCCAAGCCATTTTTTATTAACATAATGACATCGAGCTCTTATTGCAGCCCGTTTCACTGAATCGGCTACTTTTTTTTTTGTACCAAGAATTAAGAATTGTTTTCCTATGCTTGCTGCATCAAAAACCAAATCACAAGCTTCTGATAAAAAACGAGCAGTTTGAGTAAGATTTATAATATGAATACCCTTACGCTTTGTGGCTATATAAGGTGCCATTCGAGGATTCCATTTCCTGGTATCATGGCCTAAATGAACTCCTGCTTCCATCATCTCTTCCAAAGTTATGTTCCAATATCTTTTTGTCATTTATCCCCACATTTTTTTTATTGAAAAAAAGAGACCAGGTATCCTGAAATAGAAAGAAATAATTGTTCCGATGGAACCTTCTGTTTTATTGAAGATTGGCTGTTAATAATCATAATCAAACCATTCATTTGTTTTTTTTTTTCTATTTATTATACTTACTTTATTACGAAATCAAATGACTGCATTTAAAGGGATGAATCTAATCTACTTTGAGGAAACATGAAATCCTAGATTTCATCAAAGAATTTCCTGTGATGGAACAAAATATTTCTAATATCTACTTCGAATAAATTCTTTTTTTTTTTCAAGCTAATCTTGTTCTGTTGCCGTGAACGGTGCATTATTCTTTTGAACCCGGTACCTACGGGGATCATTCCCCCTAAAACAACATTCTCTTTAAGACCTTTCAACCAATCGATACGACCCCGAAGAGCGGCTTTTGCTAAAACTCTAGCAGTTTCTTGAAAACTCGCTTCGGATATGAAACTTTGAGTATTGAGAGATGTTTTTGTTATTCCCAATAATAAAGCTCGGTAACAAATTGCTTCTTCCAAGGCACGCCCCGTTCGTTCGGCTCGCAATAATCCAATTAGTTCGCCGGGTAAAAATACATTAGACATTCCATCTTCTGAAACCAAGACTTTGGATGTTATTTGACGCACAATTATTTCTATATGTCGATTATGGATGTGTACTCCCTGGGATCGATAAACCTTTTGGATTTTATTAACCAAAGAAATACGACTTTGCGCTATAGTTAGCTCAGCCGCAATAAAGAATCCCCAGGGAATGCCGAGAATTCTTGTTATACACTCGTTCCAAGCATCAATTCTTTTTTCTAGATTCATCGATATTGAATCAATCGAACGTATTTCTAATATCTGTTCCACTTTTGGAAGACCTTGTGTTATATCACCGGATCTCGATTTTTCATATATAAATGTAACTAATATATCCCCTTCATAAACGATTTCTCCATAATGTCCATGAATGGTTGCTCCCGGAGTTGCCAAATAAGGGTTAGCCGATCTTATTATTACAGAATCCTTTTGAACAGTTAGAACTTGACCCGATTTTAGTTTGAAATGTGGTCCATTTTTCGTTTGAGCTATACATATATTTTCACAAATAAATTGTCCAAGACTTATTATTGTAAAAGTTTTTTCACAAAAATTATGATGGAGAAAATCCCAATTCAAATAGAATGGATTTAAAACGATGTTACTGCATAGATCGGGTTTTAAAATTTTCTCGTTTTCGTCCATTAAATAATATTGAATTACTTGAAAGGTTTCCTTTAATTTGTCAAGTTGCAAATTTTTAGTTATTGAGATCTGATTATGAGTTATTAAACGATAAAATGAATAAAAATTTGCAACTTGAAGGGCTATTCCTAAAGGGCCTAACGAATTCTTAATTGGAATTATAGGATCTTTTTTTATCCTATTAGGACATTTTACGTTGTTGAAAGGTCTCATTTGAAAACAATTAGATGATGACAAAATTATCAAGGATCGGCATTCCCTATTTCTATTTCTATTCAACAACATACGAATACTTCCGTGATTTTGGCGAAGTGATTGTTGAATTTTTGTCTTGGAATGAATAGATAAAAAGGGATTGATATTGATCCGATCCGAGATCAATCCTAAACCAGATGGGTCATTCCTTTTTCGTATATATGAAGTATGAGATTTCACTAAGTCAATTCTTAGGAAAGACTCAATCAAACCATTTGTACTTATTTCAACAAAGGAAGCGAGGGCCTCTCCCATAGAAGAACTTCTTTTGTCTTGAGCCCAATTCAAGACTAAACAAGTACGAACTAATTGAATCCTTGTGTCGGAAATTCCTCGAATGGACTTTCCATTTCCATAAAGAATATAATTGATAACTTTAAGTTCCAGATTATCCTTTTCCTGGAACAGATCTTGGGGGAAAAGTTTTACAAAATTGAGACTGTCTGGTATTTCATATAGAATTACAGGTCGAACCAAAACAAAATACTTTTTCTTGGTAGTTGTCATCAATTGGACATAGGTCCAATTGTTCAGTTTTTTTGATTCCTTCCATTTTTTTTTTTTTACCGTTCTGGGTGGTATCAAGATGGCACTGGGTCGGGATATTTTATCCATTTCTCCGGGATCTCCGGGAAAATGGATATTTCCAGAAAATATTTTTAATTCCATTTTTTTTTTTTTCTTTTCCAATCGAACCAATCCTCCTACTCGACTTCTTATATTTAAAGTGATTGGTGTTCCTATTCCAACGAGACTATTATTTCGTACCATTATAGAAGAAGATTCGGGTAAAATATGCACTTCTTCGGGAATAAAAAAAAATCGATCTACTTTGATTTGATATTTTGGCTTGAATTCTTTGATTCCTCGATACTCAATTAAATCTTCTTTTTGAAAATCTTCTAAATCTTCTTTTTGAAAATCTTCTAAATCTTCTTTTTGAAAAATGGACTGAATTCCTATAGTTCTATATTTAATAATTCCTGAACTCTGTCTTCTGTATTGAGGATCATCGAAATAAGCAAAAATACTATTTCTATCAAAAATACCATTGATAGGTATTTCAATCGAGACACCAGAAGGGGGCGTTAGTTCGTTCTTTCGTTCTTGAATCGATTGGAATGGAATAAGAAATCTATTTCTTCGCCTTTTTGCCAAAAAAGAAAAAGTATCGTGAAAAATAGCAGGATACATCAAATGACAATGATCCATACATAAGATTTGATTCAATATTGAATAATAGGTAATCTTCCTTTCTTTTGTACCAAAAGTATTCACATTCAATAATTTATTTTGTACTTGATCATTACTTACTGAAAGGTTAGAAATATTTGTTTTTGTGGTAGAAAGAGAATTAATGTGAATTTGATCTTGATCCTTGCGAAGTAAAAAATGAATTGCATCAGACCTGCACGACTTTCCTGATAATACCCATAAATGACTTGTTTTTGGTAAGCTATGTACATTACTATAAATAAATTCGGATGCGTGGTATACATCGGTACTCCAATGCATTTCCCCCTCTGAGTCAGAATAAATATGTTTTCGAACCTTTTCTTTCAAATTCAAATTAAAGTTAGATGTTCCCGCGGCGCGGATCTCAGCAATCACTTGCTCTGATTTTACATATTGATCATTTTGAACTAATAGAAAACTTTTTGGTGGAATAATCACGTTATGTATAAGATCGTCACTTTCAATAGTTACATACAAGTCTATCTTACATAAAAAAGCAGGAAATCCATGACGTGTACGTGTAGGGTGAACTAAATCCTCATTAAATTTTATTTTTCCACTCGAGGGGGCTCGCACATATTCTGCAGCACCCCCTGTGAATACTCCACCAGTATGAAAAGTTCTTAATGTTAGTTGAGTGCCCGGTTCTCCTATAGATTGACCAGCTATAATACCGACAGCTTCTCCCAATTCTACCAGGTCCCCATGAATAGGACTCCGGCCATAACACAATCGGCAGATCCAAGAAGTATTCCTACAGGTAAAGGGGGTTCGAATAAATATTGGTTGTGTTTGAAAAGTTATGAATCGATTGATAAGTCCAATTCCAATATCTTGATTTCGAACGACAATGCATCGTGAACCTATATATATATCGTCTGCTAATACACGACCAATTAATGTTTGTATCAAAATTCTTTCTGGCATTATTCCATTTCGGGTATTTACAGAAATCCCTCGAATGGTACCGCAATCTGTTCGACGTACAACAATGTGTTGAACCACTTCAACAAGTCTACGTGTAAGATATCCAGCATCTGATGTTCGTACAGCAGTATCGACAACCCCTTTGCGAGCTCCGTAGCAAGAAATGATATATTCTGTTAAGGAAAGTCCTTCGCGTAAATTGCTTTGAATGGGTAACTCAATCATTTGTCCTTGTGGATCTGACATTAATCCCCTCATTCCTACTAATTGGTGCACTTGAGATGCATTTCCTCTAGCTCCTGAAAAAGACATTATATGGACTGGATTCAAAGGGTCAGTCATCCTAAAATTAGGATTCATTTCTTGTCGCAAATATTCGCTTGTAGCATACCATATTTCAATGGATTGGCGTAATTTTTCTACCGCATGGACATTCCCATAATGATTATGTTTTTCCAAAATCACACTTTCTTGTTCAGCATCTTGGACTAGCCATCCTTTAGAAGGTATTGTTAAAAGATCATCAATTCCTAATGAAATAGATGTAGCAGTAGCTTGATGGAACCCTAGAGTTTTGACTTGATCCAGGATGTGTGATGTATATGCCATTCCGAAATGATCTATTAATCTGCTAATAAGTCGTTTAATGGCATTTCCACCTATCACGTTATTGTGAAAGACTAGATTGGCCCGTTCTTCCATAAGTACCTCCATATTCCACTCAGTGGCATTCGGTTCGACAATGGATGTGAGTGAATGATTGAAAAACTTCCTTTTCTTTATCTTGATTCACGTATTGAAAAGATCCTAGTTGAATCGAGAAGACCTTTCAACCAGTATCAGAAATTTACCTAGCGTAGATACCAACATCAACCATCTATATTGATATGATTAGATACCGTATGAATCGGCCCGACAAAAACCTTGTATAGCTTCTTCGATTTCTCGATAAAAAGAAAGATGACCAACAGTGGTTCGAATGTATATACAACGAATTTCTTTTTTTATACTTCTTATTACTAAAAAATGCCCATAAATCTCATAATAGGTACCCAAAGATTCAT